GCACGAGTCTGTCATTGTACTGGAATAGTTGTACTGTAATATAGGACGAATACCTTGAACTGGTAGAAATAAAATATAAAGAATTAAGTAAGATTCAAAATGGTTTCTTTATAAAGGAAGAAAGATTCTGATTTATTTGATTGATATCAGGAGATCAAATGAGTTCTTCATTCATTCATTGAATGATAAATGACTACAAGCGAAGGAGATACACGATTTAAATAATGGAAAATCCAATATTTCACAATTGTATCTAGAATAACTGGAAAGGTGGAAACAAGACCAGATATAATTTGATCGTTATGAGCCAATCCAAAATCATTGTAGAACGAACCAATTATTAGTTCCCAACCATGAGTCGAGTGAAATCCAATCCATAAATCAGTAACTAAAAGAATCGAAAAAGCTTTTATTGTGTCACTTAAGTTATAGAGGAATTCCTGAACCCAAGAATTAAGAATGACAAGTTCCTCATTACCCAAAATAAAATAACCACTTAGAATAGCGAAAGAGATTATATTTGTCGAGAAATGCAAAATGATATGGAGATGATATTCATTGTGTGTTTTGACCAATTGTATCGTTTCCTTGTGTATTCCTATACGAAGTTTTTGTATATGTGTCTCCGGGTACTCCTTTATCATTTCGTCCAACAGAAAGAGTTCTTCTAATTCTATGAATCTTTCTAGAACGTTTTTCTCTTGAATGATATTCAAGAGAGTTTTGGATTGCCCGGTATTCCACCAATTTGTAACCCAAAGTTCCAGACATTTATTAAATGAGAGAGAAACCCACCAGGGCAAAAATACTATAGATACAAGATATGGGAAAGAAGGCAATGCTTTCTTTTTTTTCATTTTTTATCTGTGAATTGAATCGTTAATGAACCTGCTTCATTCGTTGACTCTATATGATATTTCTCTGAAGCACGAGTTCTATAACAAGGTATTGAACCTATGGGTCTATTCATTCCAATTTTTGTGTCAAAATTGAGTTTAGTTCTTGGATCTAGAAGGAATATAGAAATGGGATAAGGGTTCGCCCTTTTCGGATAAAAAAGAAAAATCAATATTATTCCTAGATATCTCAATTGGGCAAATTTGAATGGGCAAATTCGAAGCAATTTCATCTTCATTTGTTCCTTTCTATGAATACTCGAAAACCCACTTAAAATAACGAATCGGATTTAGAAACGAAAACCCCCCTCAGTTAATTATTTCGAAATGTTTCACCGCCTAGCCACAACCAAGGAAAAAAGGTATCATCAAAATTTTGGGCCTAAAAAGATGAGATTAATTCCGTATTACGAAATAAATGTTCGGATATATTTGATGAATCCCTACTTATTATATTAGCCTTAGATTAGCCTTTTTTCTAGTAGAAATTTTCTAGTAGAAAAGAATTGAGTTGGGATCCATACGCATACGAAATACTTTTGGTATACAAATAAATGGTATACAAAAATTTCTTCTTTTCTTAATTTTCTTCTTTATTATAGTATAGTTTATTATAGTTATTCCATATACGCCCTCCTGCTTTTTTGGTTTATTCTATGGGAGTCGCCACGACAAAGGAAGGAGGAAATAGAATAATCTAAGATGTTTTGTTCAAATGAACATTCCAAAAAGACTTCAATTATATTAAAAAGGGAATTAGCAAGTTCCTTCCCCCATGCCGAGAAAACATTTATTCTTTATTGTGTTCAATTCATTTCAAAATACTTCAATTGGTACGCCCAAGAAATAGGCCAATTCGGCAGCTTTTTGTTCAATTTCTCGTGGAGTAAAATTCTCATCAGTACGAGTCAAGGGAATGGCCCCTTGACCTCTGATTTCCATATAAAGGACACGACGAGGATAAAGACCCTCTTTAACCTCAATTCTGATTGATTGGATATCTCTCATAAGGAAGCGAAGGAAGATGCGACGATTTATTCCAGGAAATCCCCAACGAAAAATGCACACAATTCCTTCTTTTCTATCGAATCGGTCATAACCACTACCTACATTCCACAAAATTGTGCACCACAAATAGGAGCTAACGAACAGACCTGCGATCCCGTAAAAAGACATCACGATTCCTTGTGGAAAAAAAATAATTTGCTGAGATGGAAATATGGATATCAGATTCCTACCAAGATAACTGGAAGTTCCAACCGCTAAGAATCCTAGTGAACCTAAAAAAAGGATACAGGCCCAGCAAAAATTACTTGTTTTTCGAGACCCCCTTATAAGTTCTATCCATATATGTTCTGATCGCCAATTCATACTATACTAGATCCAGTTGCATTCGATTGGAATTGAGAGAATAACCCAAATTTGACTTTACCTTTCTTGATCCCGAAGTAACTTTCATCAACTAGCACTATTCTGATGTGGAGTAATTGGTTAGATACATTGACTTTCTATTAAAAATATTTACTGATCCGTTTTTAACCAGCTATATATATATATATATATATATATATACATGCATTTATGCAGATAGCATGTATCCGCATACATAACAGTTCTTTCATTTGTGTGTGGAAAGAGCCACATATCGTACCATATTGCACTAAAAAAATATCTGTATTATGATACAGTGTTGAAATAAATTGATAGGATTTGGTCCCATTGGATCTAGACAATCTTATTTTTTTGGACATGAAGAGATAAAGAAGCCATTGCAATTGCCGGAAATACTAGGCCCACTAAAGGCACAAAAATAGAGGGTAAGTTGAGATCTGTCATAGAATGGGTGCCTCGATTTAATATTTGTATCTATATATTTGTATCTATTAGAAAGATATCTTATGATATGATAAGTATATCTATTATAAGTAATATTAGGTAATATTGACTATTGTATTTTATATAATATTATACTACTAAGTATATATAAACAATTAAGTATATATAAATATATAATTTATAAATAATATATTTATATTAAAATAGAAATTTGAAATATAAAAATAATATTAAAAAAAAAAAAAAAAAGGATAGATAATAAGTGCAAAAATGTAGAACTAAATTAAGTGTACCTATTCATCTTTCTACACGAATATAAATAGGGTAATCTTCTTTTACAAATTTTATTATTCTTCTTCTCCCATCCTTATGTTCTTTCTATCTTTCTTTCTAATCTAATAAGGAGTTTTTTATTTAAAAGGAGTTTTCTTATGAAAATTAAGTTCATTATGAATTCGCGACTCTAAATAATAGGATCCAACAAACAGGGATTCATAGTAAAAATGCGATAGATGTAGAAATTATTTTATTTCATTTCCATATTTGATATTTCTTTTTATTTTGATATTTTTTTTTTCATTATTGTCTATCTTAATTAATGCGTAAGATAGCCAGATAAAATTCTTTTTATTTCCCCAAATTCGAATTCCTCGGAAAGATAAATTCACTTTTTTATTTTATCCTGTTGATAGAGGTTCATAATACCTAATCATGAATAGGGGTAAGATAAAAAATAGATCTGGATCCGGAAGAAAAAAAAATTATCCGAAACTTCTGACTCTTACTAGAAAGTGTAACTTATATCACCAAAGAACATTTTTCTTAGTTTTTTTTTATTATGATGAACTAAATACTTGTTCGCTACAAACAAAATAACTGAATCTAGTGCTAGACTTTAATTTTTTGAATTTTGATTCAAGGGAAAGAAACCATGGAGCTGAAATAACTCACTTAGAACACCTTTTAAAGGATTACGTGGTACGATTGGGTCGAATAAGCCTTTATGGAATAAATACTCAGCCGCTTGTGAACCATCGGGTACTGTCTTATTCAATGTTTGTTCAATTACTCTTTTACCCGCAAATGCAATGTACGCATTAGGTTCAGCAATAATGATATCTCCCAACATACCAAAACTGGCTGTTACTCCACCGGTTGTAGGAGATGTAAGGACTGGTACATAGAATAACTTTTTAGTGGATTGGTAATCATATGAAGCAGAAGATATTTTAGCCATTTGCATCAAGCTCAAACTTCCTTCTTGCATGCGTGCTCCTCCAGAAGCACACACAATAATGACAGGTAGAGATCGATTAGTAGCATACTCAATCAAACGAGTGATTTTCTCACCTACTACAGATCCCATACTACCTCCCATGAACTGAAAATCCATAACCCCAATTGCTGTGGGAATACCGTTTAGTTGACCTATGCCTGTTTGAACAGCTTCAGTTAAACCTGTCTTTCTTTGATAAGAATCAATACGATCTTTATAAGGTTCCTCTTCTGAATGAAATTGAATGGGGTCCATAGAAACCATATCTTCATCCATAGGATCCCAAGTGCCCGAATCAATCGAAAGTTCGATTCTATCTGAACTACTCATTTTCAAATGATATCCACACTGTTCACAAATATTCATTTTTGACCTAAGAAGTTTTTTATAATTTAATCCATAACAATTTTCGCATTGAACCCATAAATGTCTGTATTTTTTATTTATATCGAAATCATTAGATCTTCCTCTTATATTGAAATCACTGCCATTATTACGAGTTCTTATACTAAAACTTCCACTTTCACTACCACTTACATTTTCAGTACAAATGAAACTATAAATGTAACTGTCACTGTAATTGTCAGTACCACCTGAAATGGAACTATTAATACTGACTTCAAAACGAAGATAACTATTAATGCAACTATTAATGTGATTAGTCCAACTAGATTGAGTATCATACATGTAATGATAATAGTAGTGATTGTTTCTCTTAGACCCCCTATTCAAAAAACTAGAAAAAAAACCTTCTAATTCACTCAGAAAAGAACTATCATTGTCAATCTCAAAACTATGATTTTCAATATCAAAATATACGGAATAACTGTCACCATTACTATCCCTAACTAAAAAAGTGTCATCAGAGATCAAACTCCAAATATCCCTGATACCAAATAAATAATCAACATTACTGAAACTATAACTAACACTATCACTCCAATTTTTCTCCGTATCATTTAGAAGGGGTTCATCACTTCCACTGGTATGGC